AAATCCAAAATCTTTGTAGACGGAGCCAATCATTAGTTCCCAACCGTGGGGTGAATGGAATCCTATACATAAATCAGTTACCAAAAGAATAGAAAAAGCTTTTATTGTGTCACTTAAATTATATAGGAATTCTTGAACCCAAGAATTAAGAATAAGAAGTTCTTCATTACCCAGAATAGAATAACCGCTTAGAATAAGGAAAGAGATTATATTTGTCGAGAAGCGAAAAATCGTATGGATACGATCCTCATTGTGTATCTTGATCAATTGTATCGTTTCTTTGTGGATTATGCTATGAAACTTTTGTAGATGTGTTTCCGGGTATTCCTTTATCATTTCGTCAAAAAAGAAGAGTTCCTCTAATTCTATGAATCTTTCTAGAATAAACTTTTCGTGCCTATCATTAAAAAAGGTTTCGGATTTACTGGTATTCCACCAATTAATCATCCAAGATTCCAGACTTTTATTAAATGAAAAAGAGATTAACCAGGGCAAAAAGACTATAGATATAAGATATAGAAACGGAGAGAATGCTTTTTTTTTTTCATTGTTTTGTCTGTGAATTTTTAATGAACCCATCTCATTCGTCGACTTTATCCGATTTAATATTTCGATCAATTATAAGTTCTATTACAAGGCTTCAAATCTCTGAACCCATTCCGCGTTTTTTATTTGTCAGTCATTGGTTAGTCCTTAAATTTAGAAAGAATACAGAAATAGCCGAAGAAGAAGAAAGAGTACACGAATGAAGAAAAATAATATTGTTTCCAAATATCCCAATTGCTTAAAAATTCAAAGCAATTCTCTTTTTTCGATGAATGCTCAAAAGAGTCACTTCAAATCAAATTAGGCTTTCGAGATAAAAGAATACCTTTCTACCAAAAAAAATAGCAAATATTTTGAAAAAAAAATCGGTCAACTACCCATAGCCGCAGGAGTAATTAAGAGAAATTTATGAAGAATGGTGTGATAATCAAAAGTAAGTGGAAAAAGCAAAATAAGATGGAAGGGTTATAATTTTAAGTCTTCCAATCCTTTGCTTATTAAGGAATAAAAAAGATAAAAAAGAGGAGTCGATTGACAAAAATAAAGTAGAGATAATATACAAGATATGATCGATCCATATCTAACGTATCAATTTAAAAAAATTTCTTTATTCTATCTATTATTCTAAAATGTTTTGTTTTGATCTCTGAGATCAGTCTAGTATTTCAATTTGTTAGTTATTTTTTTTTTTACTGAATTTAATGACTTTACATACGCATAAAAGAAAGGGTTGGTTTGCGGACAAAAAAAGCTTTTTTTTTTATAAATGTTCTGTATAGATATAATTAATATCCATCTTCTTTGGTTCATCAGCATTGTGACGAAATACCCGTTAACTTTAACTTATACTCTAAAAAAAAGAAAAAAAGAGGGAGACTCTTGGATTTTTCATTCTTGCTAAAAAAATGGTCATTCTTTAGTTCATTTCAAAATACTTCAATTGGTACACGCAAAAAATAGGCCAATTCCGCTGCTTTTTGCTCAATTTCTCGTGGAGTCAAATTCTCATCAGTACGAGTCAAAGGAATGACCCCCTGTCCTTTGATTTCCAGATAAAGGGCATGCCGAGTATAAATACCCTCTTTAACTTCTATTCGGATAGACTGAACATCTTTCATAAGGAATCGGAGTAAGATGCGACGATTTTTTCCGGGAAAGCCCCAACGAAAAATACATACTATTCCCTCGTTTCTATCAAATCGATCATACCCACTACCCACATTCCACAAAATTGTGCACCACAAATAAGAACTAATAAATAAACCGGCGATCCCATAGAAAGACATCACGATTCCTTGTGGAAAAAAAATTATTTGCTGAGACGGAAATAAAGATATCAAATTTCTGTCAAGATAACTGGAAATCCCAACCAATAAAAATCCCAATGAACCAAAAAAAAGTATAAAGGCCCAGCAGAAATTACTTGTTTTTCGAGACCCCGCTATAAGTTCTATCCATATACATTCTGATCGCCAATTCATACTAGATCCAGTTGCATTTTATTGGAAGTGGGAGACTAGCCAAAACGAATTTGACTGTACTTTTTTTTGTTTCCGAAGTCATTTTCATCAACTCGCGCTATTCTGATGTGAATCGTTAGGAAAAATTCATCCAATTCCGTAAATCTAAAAAACTAGAAAACCCCTCAGATGATTCCCTATCTCCACACATATGGATATATTGGCTTTACAGTTAGTTTAAGTATCCGATCGTAATTTATTTTCAAATCGACCATTTACTCATATATCATCTTTATGCCTATAGAAATTAAGAATCCTTTCCTTTATGTTTGAAGGAAGCTGTATGGTATACCCTATTATACTAAATAGATATCTGTGTTATGATCCAAGTCTAAGTCTTGAAAAAAAAAAATAGATGAAATTTCCCCCCATCGGATCTAAAAAATCTTGTTTTTTTGAACATAAAGAAATAGAGAAGCCATTGCAATTGCCGGAAATACTAACCCCACTAAAGGCACAAAAATAGAGGGGAAATTGTTGAGAATTGTCATAGAACTGGGCACCTCGATTTAATATTTGTACCTATTTTTTATTCTTATATTGAATTTGTAATTGTTATTAAATTAACTGTTATTAAATTATTAAATTGTTATATTAATATTTTTACCTATTCATATATAATATTGTTTTGTTATGTTAGAAAGATATCTTATAATCATTATAATTATACTAAGTATATGGAAATAACTATATATAATAAAGTGTAAGTAGTGTAAAACTAACTAAATAGACTTATTTATTTTTCTACATGAAATATATGTGTTTCTACATAAAATATTTGTGGGATAAGCTTTGTTATTCTTTTATCTTTTTCTTGTCTTATAATTATAAATAATTAATAATTTTCATTTTCTAATTTAACTTTATTTAACTTTATTTAAATTGAATATTTAAATTTAATAATAATAATAAAAAAAAGAGTATTCTTGCGCGACAGTCTATATATAGAAATATGGGAGATATAGAAATATACAAGACTCTATATTTTGCATATTTCTATATATAGGGATAGGTAAGAAAAGAAAATGAAATTCGTTTTCTTTTTTATTTACCTTGCCCAATTTAAGAACAATTTCGTGTAAGAAATAATTTTTGTTCTTTTACCTTGTTGATAGAGATTAGCAATAATCAGGAATCAAAATTAGGAGTAATCATAAATATCGCTAAAAAAAAAAATCATCTGCATGTCCTTCTATTCTAAATTGACTCTTATGTTATGTCACAAAAAAAACCATTCTTCCGATTTTTCCTTGAATTCCAATAAATAAATACTTGTTTGCCCGAAATAAAGAAATAAAAAGAAAGAAAATAATTTAAATAATTTAATTAAGTTAAAGATCTACTTGATTTATGATTCAATTTATGATTCAAAGGAAAGAAAGCGTGGAGCTGAAATAACTCATTCAGAACGCCCTTTAAAAGATTACGTGGTACGATTGAATCGAATAAACCCTTATGGAATAAAAATTCAGCTGCTTGTGAACCTTCAGGTACTGTCTTATTCAATGTTTGTTCAATTACTCTTTTACCTGCAAATGCAATGTGTGCGTTGGGTTCAGCAATAATGATATCCCCTAACATACCAAAACTCGCCGTCACGCCCCCAGTCGTAGGCGATGTAAGGATTGAGATATAAAATAACTTTTTATTCGATTGATAATCATATAAAGCGGAAGATATTTTAGCCATTTGCATCAAGCTCAAACTTCCTTCTTGCATACGCGCTCCCCCGGAAGCACACACTAGAATAAGAGGTAAAAACTTATTGGCAGCATACTCGACCAAACGAGTGATTTTCTCGCCTACTACGGATCCCATACTACCCCCCATAAACTGAAAATCCATAACCCCAATTGCTATGGGAATGCCATTTAGTTGACCTATACCTGTTTGAATGGCTTCGGTTAATCCTGTCTTTCTTTGATAAGAATCAATACGACCTTTATAAGGTTCGCCCTCCGAATGAAATTCGATGGGATCCCGAGATACCATGTCTTCATCCATAGGATCCCAAGTACCTGGATCAATCAAAAGTTCAATTCTATCTGAACTGCTCATTTTCAAATGATATCCACATTGTTCACAAATATTCATTCTTGATTTCAAAATTTTCTTATAATTTAATCCATAACAAATTTCGCATTGAACCCACAAATGTCTGTATTTTTGAGTTACATCAAGATCATGAGAATTTTCCCTTCTAATAAAATCCCTAATCTTCGTGCTAGTTCTTAGACTGGACCTTGCGTTTTCACTATTGTTTCCACTTTCACCAAAAATGGAACTATAAACGTAACCTTCGCTGGAATTGTCAATGCCACTTAAAATATAACTATCAATGCAGATTTGAGAATGAAGGGAACTATCAATACAACTAGTGATGTAATTATTCCACCTGTATTTAGTATCATAATCATAGTGGGAGTCGTCCCTACTAGACCTATTATTCAAATAACTAGTATTCAAATAACTAGACTTCCAATAATTAGAAAAAGAACTTTCTAGTTCACTCATAAAAGAATGATCGTTGTCAATCTCAAAAATTCGATTTTCCATATCAAAATATATGGTATAACTACCCCTATTACTATCCCGAACTAACAAAGTGTCATCAGCACTGCAATTCCGAATACCCCTGCCCCCGGCTAAACGATCGACACTGCTGTAACTAGAACTCTCACTATTCCCCCAATCATCTGGATTTTTATCTGTATCATTTAGAATTTTGTCTTCACTTACACTGATATTTTCAATAGGACCAAAACTATCGATTGATTTACTTAGCATACACCTGTATTTTAACTCCACATTGGATAACATCGAATTGAACCACCATTTTTCCATAGAGCTTTCTCACCACTATGTACATCAAAATAAATAGATGAATAGTCATTCGATGAAAAATCATTTGAATATTTCATTTCCTCTCAGAAT